TAATAAATTCTGGTTTTACTGTTATAGAACATAGGAGAGTAATTAATTGGCATGAATAGAGTAAAAGAGAAAAGAAAAAGTTACGGAAGTGCTGACTCCTATATAGTTTTATACAAGCCTTAATCTATTATTTTTTTTTTATTCCTTAATTAATTTTATTTCGTTTGATTAGAGTGAAACTCCTTAAAAACCCCCGCTTTCTTTAAAATATCCTGAACCGTTTCTGTAGGTTGAGCACCTTTCTCAAGGAAATATAGAATAGCAGGAACATTTAAATAAGTTTGATTCTTTATCGGATCATAAAAACCCACTTTCCGAAGATCTCGTCCTTCTCTTCGGGACCGAACATCAATTGCAACGATTCGATAGACGGCTCATTGGGATAGATGTAAAAAAGTAACCCCCCCTCGAAACGTATAGGAAGTTTTCTCCTCGTACGGCTCATTCAAAATAATTTTTAGTTTTACTTAATGTATAGAATCACAAATGGGTCTATAAAAAAATGGTTGAAATCCCCCTTTTTTATTCTTACTTCCTTAAAAAAAAATCATTTGTACTCATAACTCAAGTTAGATAACTCTCCAGTGGCTTAAAGGAAAATATTTAAGCATTTCATTTATTGAGTGGTCTTGAAACCTCTCTTTTTTGTTTCTTTTATTTCAAATCTATTTGAATTTTTATTATGGTACAAGTATGGAAACAATGGAAAAGATCTTTTCTTGTTTTGGGATCCTTTAATCTTTGTTTTAAATCATTGGGTTTAGACATAACTTCGGTGATTCTTAATCCTTTCAAAATGGCAGCAACATACCTTTTTTGCGATTGATTTCTAATAAAGAATCATAGAAAGGGTTGATTCTCATATAATAAACTTTGTATGGAAAGAATTTTTTCAATTCCAACAAATTTTATTTTAGATTGAAAACGCGAAACCCTTTCAATTTCTCTATCAACGATATACTTACGAAGTTCTTCCAATTTATTGATTGGCATTAACCATAGACCTTTGCCCCTGAGAAATGAATCGATAATTTCTACTCGAGCTCCATCATCGACTATTTCCGTTACAACCCGATGGGTTTGTCGTGAAACAGAATAAATGATGTCGAGTCAAGAGCACCTTCATTCTTATATAAAATGGTGGATGTAAAAATCCACAATGGATCATGTCTTTCAAGTCGCACGTTGCTTTCTACCACATCGTTTCAAACGAAGTTTTACCATAACATTTCTCTAATTTGGAACCGGTATGGAATTGATTCAATTATGGAATCGTGAATAATCATTGGTTCATTCGCTACATAGTACTCTATCACTTTTCTTCTAGATAGATGGATAGAAATTTTTCTGAAGAGGTTTTAACACGAATTCAACGTAACTCCAATTTTATTTTTTTATTGTTATAGTATAAATACAAGATTTTTTTTTAATTATCAAAATTATTATATTCTAAAAATATAAATAAAAAAGGAATAATTTAAATTTTTTGTCGTTTATTTTTATGAAATGAATAAAAAAGACTGATGGGAGGGAAGACTTGGGTCCTTATTGTTTCTATTCTTATTTTCTCAAATCGCTATCAAGAATAGTTCCTATCTTAATAGATATTCTGTGTTAAATATGGTTTAGATATTGAAATTTGCCTTTTTCAATTTAAGAAATCCTAAAATTTTTGTTTCACAACGAAAAACGACTCTCACTGAAATAGAACATAGAGCAATAATAATATATATTTATAGACTATGCATTTCCTAGTTTTATATACGTATTTTCATATTTTGTTTAACTGAATATTTCAGTAATATTTCGATAAATTCTCTGGGAATAAAAAAAAAAAATAAGATAAGAATTGTATTCTATTCAATATTAGACCTTTAAACATAAATAGAAAGTTGTTCACAAGAATCTTATTCTAATCAAATTTAGATGATTTAGAATCGAATATGGTCTGGGACGGAAGGATTCGAACCTCCGAATACCGGGATCAAAACCCGTTGCCTTACCACTTGGCCACGCCCCATTCAAATTTCTATTCGACACTAATAAAGAATAATGCTGGTATTAGTTGATAGTCAATTCTAATACAAATAAATATCGAATTTAGAAAATATATTCTTACTAAGATTTTTATATGTGTATATTATAGAATAAAATTAAATTTATTGATCATTACATATAATTCAATTAAGATATTGTATGAAAGTCGACTTTCTTCTATTCCATTTGAGAATGGGAGGGTTTTTGGTTGGGTGAATTCAAAGACAAAGAAGAATTTTTTATATCTTACTTTCTTCTTTTTGACTTCATATCAATAACTCAATCAAAATTCAATTATCTCCAAGAACAAAATGTCTGTTATGCTTAATATCTTTAGTTTGATCTGTATTAATTCGGCTCTTTATTCGAGTCATTTTGTCTTCGCCAAATTGCCGGAGGCCTATGCTTTTTTGAATCCGATTGTAGATGTTATGCCAGTCATACCTCTGTTTTTTTTTCTCTTAGCCTTTGTTTGGCAAGCTGCTGTAAGTTTTCGCTGAGATCTTGAATATTATATCCTATAAAATTCAGGATTTATTTCGAAAATTCTATCAATTGGATCAGATAAGTCTCATAATAATGAACCCTCAATTCAAAGAAACTCTTGACTAGACGCAAGAAATCTAAATCATCCCATTTTGTTTGCCAGTGAAAGACACTAATCCTATTAGTATCAGAGTCTTCTAAAATAGATAATTTTGGGTATGAAATGCAATTTTAGTAATGAAAGACTCTTATGACAAAAGAATTTTCATAAATTCTAAATTTTTTCTATTTCTAGAAAGCACTTCATTTCGTGATGTCAAAATAGGATTAGGATATGTGGTATAAAAAAAAGACGATCTATTCCCCCTTTTCCCCCAAAAAAGATCTTGGAGATTATGTAATGCTTACTCTCAAACTTTTCGTTTATACAGTAGTGATATTCTTTGTTTCTCTCTTCATCTTTGGATTCCTATCTAATGATCCAGGGCGTAATCCTGGACGTGAAGAATAAAATGAAAAAAAAAAATGATTTGAAATTTTTGAAAGATAAATAAAATTCAAATATCAAATCATCGAGGGAGGTGGAAAGAGAGGGATTCGAACCCTCGGTACAAATAACTTGTACAACGGATTAGCAATCCGCCGCTTTCGTCCACTCAGCCATCTCTCCCAATTGAAAACAAATTCCTATGTTACATTACACATAAAGTAAGAATTAAAAAAGGCTTTCTTTCTATTTTTTTATTATATAGATTAGATGTGTATAACTTTTATCAGTAATTCAATTTAGATTTAGATAAAGTAAGAGCTAAAAGGATCCAATTGTTTTCATTTTGATCGAAGGGGCCCTTTTCTTTTACTCCCACGCCGCCGCCCCAGCTGGCTAGGTCAATACCAATACCTAGCCAGGCCCTTTTTTGTTACAACGAATGACAGATAAAGATAAAACCCTTTATCGGATTTGAAAACGGAAAGACTTGTTAGTAAATTAAAACAACTCAAAAGTCTCATTTCTTATTATTTGCTTTTACTACCTTTTTTCTATTTTTTGTAATAAAAACTAGATATATAATAAACAAAAGAAACTCTGGACTCTTACACAACGCATTTTTATGTTATGATTTTAGTGAATCGTCTCTATCAAAATTACTTCAGTAAAAAGAAATAAATTCGTATTTTTTTTTAGTTATTTAATCTTTTCCTAATTTAATCCCGCGAACACAAAAATAAAGTTAACACTCTAATTTTCATGATTCGTTTAGGATCCTATTTTGATTACGCCAAATACCTCTGTTCGACAAAAGATTCATTTGTATACAATAATCATATTGTAGCGGGTATAGTTTAGTGGTAAAAGTGTGATTCGTTCTATTAATCCCCTTAATAGTTAAGGGGTCCCTCGGTTTAATTTATATTCCGATTAAAAACTTTTTTTTCTTAAAAGGATGAAATCCTTTACCTCTTAATGACTTATTCGAGGAAAAATAGAAATTCTCGTGATTTGTATCCAAAGGTCAATTCGAAATTGAAAAGTTGGATTCTAAAATTGCGAAACATAATTTGTGAATTGGATTCCTACTTCCAATTAAATAATTATGAATCAAGATCTATGGCGGAAGATATAAAACTGTATTTCTAACCGTAACTAAATCTTCAATTTTGAGTTGATAGAGAAGAAATTGAAGCAAAATAGCTATGAAATGATGACTTTAATTTACTAGAGACATCGACATATTGTTTTAGCTCGGTGGGAACAAAGTACTTTTCCTAAGGATTTTAAAAAATAGAAATTAAAGAACGAAGGAACTAGAAAGATTGTTACAATTATCTTACTCTAACGGGATCATCTAGAAAGCAAGTCTTTTTTGAATTCAATATATTCAGACAAAAAGCTAACATAGATGTTATGGGTAGAATTTTCATTCACATCTTTTAGATCTCAGAATTTATGCATCTTCCATAAAGGAGCCGAATGAAACCAAAGTTTCATGTTCGGTTTTGAATTAGAGACGTTAAAAATGTTGAATTGAATCGACGTCGACTATAACCCCTAGCCTTCCAAGCTAACGATGTGGGTTCGATTCCCGCTACCCGCTTTATTTAGACCCTTTCTTATCGAATTTATAGATTAATTCATATATTCATTCTTTATATTTCTTTCTTAATTAAATTAATTAATAGGAAGAAATATAAAGAATGAATATATAAAACGAATGAATATATAAAACTCTTACTTATATATTCGCTATTTTCATTCTCTCTATATTAATTAATAATTAATGCATGATTGAATTAAATATACAATTCCTAAAAAAATCTCACATACAATCCGATTTTTTTCAAACAAGAAGCAAAATTAAAATGAATGAAAAGCGTCCATTGTCTAATGGATAGGACAGAGGTCTTCTAAACCTTTAGTATAGGTTCAAATCCTATTGGACGCAATGTATTTCCATCTATTTTTTTTTCTAAAAAAA